CGAGCAGGAAGGGGGGGGATCAAAAAAACTAGTAAAGAAAAATTATACAAAGTTATATATAAGTTGCTACCCCCCCTTGGTATTTCTTTAAATTTAATTTTGTTTAATTAGACGGAAGTTCTTTAAAAACTTCTGCTTTCTTTAAAAGATTCTGAACAGTTCCTGTAGGTTGAGCACCCCTTTCAAGGAAGTATAGAATAGCAGGAACATTTAAATAAGTTTGATTCTTCATTGGATCATAAAACCCCACTTTTCTAAGATCTTTTCCTTCTCTTCGGGATCGAACATCAATTGCAACGATTCGATAGACGGCTCATTGGGATAGATATAGATGAACAATACCCCCCCTAGAACCGTATAGGAAGTTTTCTCCTCATACGGCTCGAGAAAAAATGATTTGATTCGAATGAACCTAGAAAATCAATTATACTTTTATTTCATTCGTTTTTTGTCCTTCCTGAAAATTTAAAAGAAACCATTCGTACTCATAACTCAAGTTGAATAACTCTCAAATAGCTCAAAAGGAAATTCTTCTCTTTAGTAAATTTCATTTATTGAGTTGTCTTTACCCGCTTTTTTTGTCTCGTTTAAAAAAAGATTTGGATGATCCAGTTATTGAGACTACCGAGACAATTAAAATGGGTTTACTTGTTCTTGGATCCTTTAATCTTTATTTTAAATCATTGGGTTTAGACATTACTTCGGTGCTTCTTAATACTTTCAAAATGGCAGCAACATACCCTTTCATTTGAATTGGAAATATTTGAAATTTGATTTCTTTCTATTAAAGAATTCGATGGACAGTTGATTCCCGCGTAATACACTTTGAATCGAAAAAGTTTGATCAATTACAACAAGTTTCCCATTTAAAAACAAAACTTGTTGAAATTGGATTGGATCCTTTTAATTTCTATATTATTATTATATATAGAAGATACGTTTACGAAGTTGTTCCAATTGATTGATTGGCATTAACCCTAGATCCTTGCCCCCCAGAAATGAATTAATCCTTTCGACTTTTCGACTCGAGCTCCATCGTAGACTATTTACAACCCAACAAAAAAACAAAGGATTCGGGTGTAACAGAACAAACGATGTCGAGACAAGAGCATCTTCATTCCTCGATAAATCGAAAATAAGATGGTGGATCTAAAAATCCACAACGGATCGTGTCCTTCAAGTCGCACGTTGCTTTCTACCACATCGTTTCAAACGAAGTTTTACCATCACATTCCTCTAATTTGGAACCAGTATGGAATTGATTCAATTATGGAATCATGAATAGTCATTGGTTCAGTTGTACATAAACATCGTAATCTAGACTTTTGATTTTCTTATTTTAAAATAAGAATAAGATGTGATATCTGTATGTGGAACAATTTTTATGAAAAAGTCTTAGCAAGACAAGATCTTTAACATCCATAAATATATTTTAACATACAAAAAAAGTATCTATATAATACAAAATAATAGAAAGTAGAAAGAAGATATAATTATAACTATATATAATATATAAACGAATAACTTATTGACTCTGCATCTTCAAGTGACTAAATAGGATAGATTAGCCTATTTCCTACTTTTTCAATACCAAAGATTCAACTGACAAGAAATCATTAATATTAATAAAGTATTTATAAAAAAAATATCTATAATTGAAAAAGTTTCCTATTTAGAAATACTATCTTCTTTGAAGGAAATTCGCCAATAAGCAGCATGTTTAATCCGATTAAGTCTTTCCTTGACTCATCACTGATTTAAAATAGATAAATAGATCAAAGATAAAGAAGAAATAATCCAATTTTTTTTTCGCAAGTGGATCAAAAAATGATATAAGTAAAGATTTGAATCTTTATTCTTTTTATCTGATTACGAAAAGAAAAATATAAAAATTATTTGCATTGAAATAGAACGATACATACATACCATATAAGCTAAATATTTCCTCATTTTATATGTTTATATGTATTTTGTTTAACTATAGGGATAGGGTTGAGTAATATTTCAATAATCAAATCTTGTCATAAAGTGAATAAAAGGAATAGGATAAATCATCCCTGCCTCAATCGTTCCATAGATTTCCTATTTTTCATTAGAGTCAACCACGAAATACCTAAAAAAATGAAATAGAAAAAAATACATTGGCTCCATAACATAAAAAAATATGTTATAAAACATATGTTATGGAACTTGTGTTAATGAGATTCGAACAGATATTTAAATTAATACTGATTTACTCCTGACCACTCCATTATCTATAGCAATAATAGGAATACTATAGCAATAGCATAAAAATCCTCTGGGACGGAAGGATTCGAACCTCCGAATATCGGGACCAAAACCCGTTGCCTTACCACTTGGCCACGCCCCATTTCAATTTATAACCTAAACTAAGAAACAATAAAATTGGTATTGGTTGTTTGTCAACTCCAGTCCAAATATCTATATATCTATAGAATAAACGGGTAGTAGGATGTTGATACATATAGATATAGAATTC